TTACCTGTGTTTACTATTTAGGCAGAATACCGTCACCCATTCTAACTAAGAAGCTGAAAGGAATTTCCGAAACGGAAGAAGTGGGGGAAAGTGAGGAAGAAAGAAACATAGAAATAGAAACTATTTCCGAAGGGGGAGGGGCTAACCAGAAACAGGGGACCGAAGAAAATACTTCTTCTTACCTTTTTTCGGAGGAAGAGGTGGATCCGAGCAAAATGGACGAAACAGAAAAGCTACGAGTGACTGGAAAGAAAAAAAAAAAAAGAAAGGGCGAACTCCACTTTGGTTTTAAAGAGACATACTCTAAAAATAGACCGGTTTATGAAACTTCTTATCTGGATGGGAATCAAGAAAGTTCGAAGTTAGAAATATTAAAAAAAAAAGAAGAGAAATATTTATTATGGATTGAAAAACCTCTTGTGACACTTCTTTTTGATTCTAAACGATGGAATCGGCCTTTGCGATATATAAAAAATGACCGGGTTGAAAATGCTATAAAAAATGAAATGTCACAATATTTTTTTTATACATGTCAAAGTGATGGAAAAGAAAAAATATCTTTTACGTATCCACCCAGTTTAGCAACTTTTGGGGAAATGATACAAAAAAAAATATATTTTTTCACACCAGAAAAATTGTTTTCTGATGAATTGTATACTGATTGGAGTTTTATCAATGAACTAAAAAGAAGAAATTTTAGTAAAGAGTTTATAAAAAGAGTCGAATCTTTAGATAAGGAATCTTTTGATCTGGGCATACTTGAAAAAAGGACTCGATTCTCTAATAATGAAACTAAAAGAGAATACTTGCCTAAACTATATGATCCTTTCTTGCATGGACCCTACCGCGGAAGAATCAAAAAATGGGGTTCTCCTTTAAGCATAAATCAAACTTATAAAAAAAAAAACACGGATCCGTTTTGGATAAATAAGATTCATGCTCTACTTCTTACTACTGATTATCACGAACTTGAACAGACACTAGATACACTCAATATAAAATCATTAGCAACAGAAAAAGAACTCTCTTTATTGACATTGACAGAAGATGAACAGGGAAATATCGATTCCGAGGATCGAGTCAAAATTTTGAAATTTTTATTCAATATAGTTATAACTAATCCCAACAATCAAACAATTAGAAAAAAATCTATTGGAATAAAAGAAATAAGTAAAAAAGTTCCTCGATGGTCATACAAATTAATCGACGATTTAGAACAACAGGAGGGCGAAAACGAGGAAAATGTAACAGCAGAGCATGAAATTCGTTCAAGAAAATCCAAGCGCGTCGTGATTTTTACTAATAACCAGGCAAACGCCGATACTTATACTAATACCAAGGATGCTAATGATCCTGATCAAACAGACGAAGTGGCTTTGATACGCTATTCGCAACAATCGGATTTTCGGCGCGACATAATAAAAGGTTCCATGCGTGCCCAAAGGCGTAAAACAATTACTTGGGAGCTGTTTCAAGCAAATGTACATTCCCCCCTTTTTTTGGACAGAGTAGACAAACCACTCTTTTTTTCTTTTGATATTTCTGGACCGCTGAAACGAATATCTCGAAATTGGATATGTAAAAACAAAGAATCAAAAATTTATGATTATACAGAAAAAAAGATCGAGAAAAAAGACGAGGCCAAAAGAGAAAAATATAAAAGAGAAGAGAAAATGAGGATAGAAATAGCAGAAGCTTGGGATAGTCTTTTACTTGCTCAAGTAATAAGGGGCTCCGTGTTAATAACCCAATCAATTCTTAGAAAATATATTATATTACCTTCACTGATAATAGTTAAAAACATTGCCCGTATGTTATTATTTCAATTTCCTGAGTGGTCTGAGGATTTAACGGATTGGAATCGAGAAATGCATGTTAAATGCACTTATAATGGTGTTCAATTATCCGAAACAGAATTTCCAAAAAACTGGTTAACAGACGGTATTCAGATAAAGATCCTATTTCCTTTTTGCCTGAAACCTTGGCACAGATTTAAACTACAACCCTCTCATAAAGATCCAATGAAAAAAAAGAAAGGTCAAAAGAATGATTTTTGCTTTTTAACAGTTTGGGGAATGGAAACTGAACTCCCTTTCGGCTCTCCTCGAAAACGGCGTTCGTTTTTTGAGCCTATTTTTAAAGAACTAAAAAAAAAAATAAAAAAATGGAAAACGAAATGTTTTATAGCTTTAACAATTTTAAAAGAAAAAACTAAATTGTTTCGAAAAGCTTCAAAAGAAACAAAAAAATGGATCACTCAAAGCATTCTATTTCTAAAGGGACTAATAAAAGAACTTTCAAAAATAAATCCAATTCCATTTTTTGGGTTGAGAGAACCATATGAATTGGGCGAAACTAAAAAGGATTCGATAATCAGTAATAAGATGATTCACAAATCATCACTTCAAATTCAATCTATGGCGTGGACAAATTATTCATTAACAGAAAAAAAAATAAAAGATCTGACTAAGAGAACAAACACAATCAAAAATCAAATACAAAAAATTCTAATTATAAAAGAGAAGAAAAACGAATTTCTAACTCAAGAAATAAATAGTAGTTCTAACAAAATAAGTTATCAGGATAAAATAGTAGAATCAGCAAAAAAATTTTGGCAAATAGTAAAAAGAAGAAATATTCGATTAATCCGGAAATTCTATTTTTTTATAAAATTTTTCATTGAAAAGATATACATGGATATTCTTCTATATATCATTAATATTCCAAGAACCAATACCCAACTTTTTCTTGAATCAACAAAAAAAATGATTGAGAACTTCATTCACAATAATGAAGCAAATCAAGAAAGAATTAATAAAACAACTAAAAATACAACTCATTTTATTTCAACTATAAAAACCTCACTTTCTTCACTTTCTAATATTAGTATTAGAAATAAAAATGAAAAAGCTTTTTGTGACTTATCCTCCCTCTCACAAGCATATGTATTTTACAAATTATCACAAACCCAAGTTATTAGTTTTTATAAATTCAAACCTATCCTTCAATATCATGGAACATCTCTTTTTCTTAAAAATGAAATAAAAGATTATTTTGAAGAACAGGGAGTATCTCATTCCAGATTAAGACATCATTATGGGTTAAGACAGAAAATCGTTTGGCATTCTGGAATGAATGAATGGAAAAACTGGTTAAGGAGTCGTTATCAATACGATTTAGTTCAGAATAGATGGCTAAAATTAGTACCAAGACAATGGCGAAATAGAGTCAATCAACACTATCTGGCTCAAAATAAAGATTTAACAAAATGGGATTCAGATGAAAAAGAAAGATTAATTCATTACGAAAAAAAAAATGATTTTCAAGCGAACTCATTACTGACTCAAGAATATAAACTGAATCAAGAACAAAAATATAAAAAATCAAATTTTAAAAAAAACTATGGATATGATTTTTTATCATATAAATCTATTAATTATCAAGATAAGAGGGACCCGTATGCTTATGGATCACCATTCCAAGTAAATAAGAGGGAAGAGAGTTCTTATCATTACAACATGGATAAACAAAATATTTTTGATACATTGAGGGATATCCCTATCCATAATTATCTAGGAGAAGGCGATATCCTAGATGCTATGGGGAATTTTTCGCACAGAAAGTTTTTTAATTGGAGAATTCTTCATTTTTGTCTTAGAAATAAGGTCGATATTGAGTCCTGGGTCGATACCAGTACAAAGAGTAACAAAAATATTAAGACTGTGGTTAAGAATTATCAACTAATTGATAAAATGGACCTTTTTTATTTCACAATTTATCAAGATCAAGAAAGCAACCCATCCAATAAAAAAGGAAGCCATTTTGATTGGATGGGACTGAATGAAGAAATACTAAGTCATCCTATACCGAATCTAGAACTTTGGTTCTTCCCAGAATTTGTGCTGCTATATAATGCATATAAGGTTAAACCATGGATCATACCAATAAAATTACTTCTTTTCAATTTTAATGGAAATAGGAACATTAATAAAAATATTATTGAAAATAAAAAAAGGGACTCCCTTATAGCACCAAACGAAAAACAAATTATTGGATTAGAGAATCGAAATCAAGAAGAAAAAGAACCCATAGGTGAAGGGGGTCTTGTATCAGATGCACAAAAACAAGGAAATTTAAAATCCGTTCTCTCAAACCAAGAAAAAGATGTTGAAGAAGATTATGATAAATCAGACAAAAAAAAACGTAGAAAGAAAAAGCAATACAAGAGCAACACGGAAGCAGAGCTTGATTTCTTCCTAAAAAGGTATTTGCGTTTTCAATTGAGATGGGATGATTCTTTAAATCAAAGAATAATCAATAATATCAAAGTATATTGCCTCCTGCTTAGACTGATAAATCCAAACGAAATTGTTATATCCTCTATTCAACGGGGAGAAATGAATCTGGATATTTTGATGATTCAGAAGGATTTAACTCTTAGAGAACTAATGAAAAAAGGAATATTGATTATCGATCCAGTTCGTCTGTCGGTAAAAAATGATGGACAATTTATTCTATATCAAACTATAAGTATTTTGTTGGTTCATAAAAATAAACACCAAATTAATCAAAGATACCAAGAAAAAAACTATATTGATAAAAATCATTTTTATGAATTTATTGCAAGACATCAAAAAATGACTGAAAATAAAGACAAAAATCATTATGATTTGTTTGTTCCTGAAAATATTTTATCCCCTAACCACCGGCGAGAATTGCGAATTCGAATTTCTTTCAATTCAAGGGATAAAAATGGTATGCATAGAAATGCAGTATTTTTAAATAATGTAAAAAACTGTGGTCAAGTTTTGACTAAAAATAAACATCTTGGTAGTGATAAAAAGAAACTAATTAAATTAAAGTTCTTTCTTTGGCCCAATTATCGATTAGAAGATTTAGCTTGTATGAATCGATATTGGTTTAATACTAATAACGGCAGTCGTTTCAGTATGATAAGGATCCGTATGTATCCGCGTCTGAAAATTCGTTAATGGTCCATTTTAATGGTACATTTTCCCCTATATTATGTATGTATCGTGCCGGGTATATGAAAACAAATAGATGGTCACAAGGATTGTCTTACATTTTATTCTGATACACGATACTAATTTAATGACATACATATCAATTAGATCGACAAATGAATCAACAAAATCCTCTTATTTGAACTCTCAAATTTTCTCTTTTGTAGAAATCTCTCACTCTTTTGTATCCCTATACGAATCAAATCGAAACCCGGATTGATTAATTTTATTTGAAAAAAAATGATAAAGTTCATAACGAACTTAAAATCATCGTGTATATCAAAATGACTGGTATTATTATTACTGATCAGTAAAATTCACATTCAAAAAAAGGGGGAAATTTTTTGGTTTTATGGTAAAAAATTCATTCATCTCAGTTATTTTTCAAGAAAAAAAAGAAGAAAACAGGGGGTCTGTTGAATTTCAAATAGTTAGTTTCACCAATAAGATACGAAGACTTACTTCACATTTGGAATTGCACAAAAAAGACTATTTATCTCAGAGAGGTCTACGTAAAATTCTAGGAAAACGTCAACGACTGCTATCTTATTTATCAAAGACAAATAAAATACGTTATAAAGAATTAATTGGTGAGTTGGATATTCGGGAATCAAAAAATCGTTAATTTGCAAATTTTGAATTAGTCGATTTATTAGATTTTCATTTTGATGTACTTGTTTTCGTTTTCAACAATTCATGTAAGAATGAATCGAGGAAAAACTTATGAATCTATCAGCTACAGAAAAAGACCTTATGATAGTCAATATGGGGCCTCACCACCCATCAATGCATGGTGTTCTTCGTCTCATCGTTACTCTAGATGGTGAAGATGTTGTTGACTGTGAACCAATATTAGGTTATTTACACAGAGGAATGGAAAAAATTGCGGAAAACCGAACAATTATACAATATTTGCCGTATGTAACGCGTTGGGATTATTTAGCCACTATGTTCACGGAAGCAATAACCGTAAATGGACCAGAACAGTTGGGGAATATTCAAGTCCCTAAAAGGGCCAGCTATATCAGAGTAATTATGTTGGAGTTGAGTCGTATAGCTTCTCATCTATTATGGCTTGGACCTTTTATGGCAGATATTGGTGCACAGACCCCCTTTTTCTATATTTTCAGAGAAAGAGAATTAGTATATGATCTATTCGAAGCTGCCACCGGTATGAGAATGATGCATAATTATTTTCGTATCGGAGGAGTGGCGGCCGATCTACCTTACGGCTGGATAGATAAATGTTTGGATTTCTGTGATTATTTTTTAACAGGAATTGTTGAATATCAAAAACTTATTACGCGAAATCCTATTTTTTTAGAACGAGTTGAAGGGATAGGCGTTATTGGTGGAGAAGAAGCAATAAATTGGGGTTTATCCGGCCCAATGCTACGAGCATCTGGAATCAAATGGGATCTTCGGAAAGTTGATCATTATGAGTGTTACGACGAATTTGATTGGGAAATCCAGTGGCAAAAAGAAGGAGATTCATTAGCTCGTTATTTAGTCCGAATCAGTGAAATGACGGAATCTATAAAAATAATTCAACAGGCCCTGGAAGGAATTCCGGGTGGTCCCTATGAGAATTTAGAAATCCGATGCTTTGATCGAGAAAGGGATCCAGAATGGAATGATTTTGAATATCGATTCATTAGTAAAAAACCTTCTCCCACATTTGAATTACCGAGACAAGAACTTTATGCGAGAATGGAAGCCCCAAAGGGAGAATTAGGAATTTTTCTGATAGGGGATCAAAGCGGTTTTCCTTGGAGATGGAAAATTCGCCCGCCGGGTTTTATCAATTTGCAAATTCTTCCTCAGTTAGTTAAAAGAATGAAATTGGCTGATATTATGACGATACTAGGTAGCATAGATATCATTATGGGAGAAGTGGATCGTTGAAATGATAATTTATACGACAGAAGTAGAAGATATCAATTCCTTTTACACATTGGAATCTTTAAAAGAGGTCTATGGGATCATATGGATGTTGGTCCCTATTTTGACTCTTGTTTTGGGAATCACAATAGGTGTACTAGTAATTGTATGGTTAGAAAGAGAAATATCTGCAGCAATACAACAACGTATTGGGCCTGAATACGCCGGTCCTTTGGGCATTCTTCAAGCGCTAGCAGATGGAACAAAACTGCTTTTCAAAGAAAATATTCTTCCATCTAGAGGCAATACTCGTTTATTTAGTATTGGACCGGCTATAGCAGTCATATCAATTTTACTAAGTTTTTCAGTAATTCCTTTTAGCTCTCGCCTTATTTTAGCCGATCTCAATATCGGTATTTTTTTATGGATTGCCATTTCAAGTATTGCTCCCGTTGGACTTCTTATGTCAGGATACGGATCAAATAATAAATATTCCTTTTTAGGTGGTCTGCGAGCTGCTGCTCAATCGATTAGTTATGAAATACCATTAACTCTATGTGTTTTATCAATATCTCTACGTGCGATTCGTTGAAATAGAAACTTTTATTTTACCTATTCCTTTCGTTCTAGAAAATAAGTTGAGTTGATAAACTAAATTAGATAGTTATATATGAGTGAAAGAAAGCAGCTTATAAATTCGCAGTAAATTAAACAAAAAAATGGAATCTCATTTCCTATGTACAAGAGGTAAGTGGAAGAAAACGTAAGCGGAAGAAGTCTTTACCCCAAGACGGGTTGATTAGTCAATCTAGCTTGAAGCGGGCTCAAAAGATCAACCGTATAGAGTTTTCGCTATCCTTTGTATGGATTCCCATACATGTATTGCTAAACAAACGGGGGATTGAACAAAAAACGAGTGGATGGTTAGGAACACCAAAATACATAAAGGATTGGTAATGGAGATTATGTAAATTATATAAAAAGAGACTTCTGGATAACATAAAAAGAATACTAATTGGGGCTTTAAATTCGTAGAAATGACTAGGCAGTACTCCCCATGATTCCGGTCCAGAGTATCCTCCTATCTGCCGATTAAAGTAATGACTATCAGGAACGAAATAATCCTTTACTATTTTTTAGTTTAAGCCCCATTCGTGATTTTATCAGATCCGAAAGCAGAATAGGAACGAAAAAGAAACAATAAAGAATAAAAAAGAAATCTTTTTTTTTCTTTCTTTCATAGATATAGAGAGATCTAATCCGTGTCATGATTTATGAGCTAATGGAATGTTTCATTTTTTTCGTAATAGAAAACAATGGGTTGAAATATCTATTGATATTCTACAAGAAGTATTTTATTGAAGGCTTAAGTTATTACTCAACTTGTAATTATGAACGGGCGAGATCAATTCAGAAGCACTTATTTTTTATTCTTCAGAATATAGCAGACAGAATTCCATTGGTATAATTTTGGACCTTCCAATCTATTTTTTCTCTATCTATTCTACAACCATACGAAGATAAATAATACTGATTCGGTCCTAAAATTTATTTGTGACCCACGAGGAGCCGTATGAGGTGAAAATCTCATGTACGGTTTTGGACTAGCGATGTAAACAGTGATGTTATCATCGACTATAATTATCTAACAGTTCAAGTACAGTTGATATAGTTGAGGCGCAATCAAAATATGGTTTTTGGGGATGGAATTTGTGGCGTCAGCCAATAGGGTTTATCGTTTTTCTAATTTCTTCTCTAGCAGAATGTGAGAGATTACCTTTTGATTTACCAGAAGCGGAGGAAGAATTAGTAGCAGGGTATCAAACCGAATATTCAGGTATCAAATTTGGTTTATTTTACGTTGCTTCCTATCTAAATCTATTACTTTCTTCGTTATTTGTAACAGTTCTTTACTTGGGGGGTTGGAATATTTCCATTCCGTATGTATTCGTCCCTGAGCTATTTGAAATAAATAAAATAAATGGAATCATTGGAACGACAATTGGTATCTTTATTACATTAGCTAAAACTTATTTGTTTTTGTTTATTTCTATCGCAACACGATGGACTTTACCTAGGTTAAGAATGGACCAATTATTAAATCTCGGGTGGAAATTTCTTTTACCCATTTCTCTGGGTAATCTATTATTAACAACTTCTTTCCAACTTCTTTCACTGTAAAGAAAAAAAGAATATGAGATTCATGACTTGGTTCAAACAAGAGAAAGAAACAAACATAAAATTATTCATAGATATTCACGATATGTTCCCTATGGTAACTGGGTTCATGAATTATGGCCACCAAACAGTCCGAGCAGCAAGGTACATTGGTCAAGGTTTCATGATTACCTTATCCCACGCAAATCGTTTACCCGTAACTATTCAATATCCTTATGAAAAATTAATCACATCAGAGCGTTTCCGCGGACGAATCCATTTTGAATTTGATAAATGCATTGCTTGTGAAGTATGTGTTCGTGTATGCCCTATAGATCTACCCGTTGTTGATTGGAAATTTGAAACGGATATTCGAAAAAAACGATTGCTTAATTACAGTATTGATTTCGGAATTTGTATATTTTGTGGTAACTGCGTTGAGTATTGTCCAACAAATTGCTTATCAATGACTGAAGAATATGAACTTTCTACTTACGACCGTCACGAATTGAATTATAATCAAATTGCTTTGGGCCGTTTACCAATGTCAGTAATTGACGATTATACAATTCGAACAATTTTGAATTCAATTCAAAGAAAAACTCAGTAAGTAAACCTCCTGTTCTATTAAAGTAAAGAGAAATTTCCCATTCATTCTTTTAAGGTTCCGTTTTGGTTTAAGTTAAAAGACTGGTTGGTTTGAATTAAAAAAAGAATGAGGCCTTTGGTCAATAAATAAAAATTCAATTACAAATTAACTGGTTGATAAGAATTTCGGATTCCTTTTTATTGAAAATAAAACTATATTAATATATTCGTAATTATTTCGAAATATATAGTTTCAAAAAACAAAATACCCTTTTCTTTTGAACAAACAAAAAAGAATCAAAAACGAAACTGTCCAATAATTGTGCTTAGAGCAATTCACGCCTAATAGATTAGGATTTTATTCAATTAGGAACGTATCATAAAAAAAAATTCCTGGTCGGGTCAATAAGATCATGAAAAGCATTTCGATTTATTTATCTCTTATTTTACACAGAATGGATTTGCCTGGACCAATACACGATTTTCTTTTAGTTTTTCTGGGATCGGGTCTTATATTAGGAGGCCTGGGAGTGGTATTACTTACCAATCCAATTTATTCTGCCTTTTCATTGGGATTGGTTCTTGTTTGTATATCCTTATTTTATATTCTCTCAAATTCTCATTTTGTAGCTGCTGCCCAGCTCCTTATTTATGTGGGAGCCATAAATGTTTTAATCCTATTTGCTGTGATGTTCATGAATGGTTCAGAATATTATAAAGATTTTAATCTGTGGACCATTGGGAATGGCCTTACTTCGTTGGTTTGTACAAGTATTCTTGTTTCGCTAATTACTACTATATTAGATACATCATGGTACGGGATTATTTGGACTACAAGATCAAATCAAATTATAGAACAAGATTTGATAAGTAATAGTCAACAAATTGGAATTCATTTAGCAACCGATTTTTTTCTTCCATTTGAATTCATTTCAATAATTCTTTTAGTTGCTTTGATAGGTGCAATTGCTGTGGCTCGTCAGTAATAAATCTTTCTAACTAGGAATAGCAAGCAATCAAAATGAAACCTTTTTCTGTTTTTTCTGTCTTATCGCATCCATTTTCTTTGAATTCTATTTGAATATTGCTCGTGTATAAAATAGAAATTCGTTTATTCGATATATTTCCAATAGATTCTTTTTTTTTGTTATACTCTAGTCAATCAAATCTGTTGAATTATTGTTCATATTAATAATGAATCGAAATTGATAAGGAGTTGGTCAATGATGCTCGAACATATACTTGTTTTGAGTGCCTATTTATTTTCTATCGGTATTTATGGATTGATCACGAGTCGAAATATGGTTAGGGCTCTTATGTGTCTTGAACTTATACTAAATGCGGTTAATATAAATTTTGTAACATTTTCTGATTTTTTTGATAGTCGGCAATTAAAAGGAAATATTTTCTCAATTTTTGTTATAGCTATTGCAGCCGCTGAAGCAGCTATTGGATCAGCTATTGTGTCCTCGATTTATCGTAACAGAAAATCAACGCGTATCAATCAATCAACTTTGTTGAATAAGTAATATTAATAATATTAAATTATAAGATTCACCAATTTGAATTAGCATGTACAATATGTTGGAATCTACATCATGTTTTCGAAAACGTAAGAAATCAAAGTATCTTGGTCCTTTCTTATGAAGAGTTGATCCCGAAGGAAATTGATTAGAAAATTTCTGGTAAATCGTTGATTCATCTGGTGTTTAACTATATTTATTTACAAGTTTACTAGATTGAAATTTTATGATGTTCAAAAATTTATCGATCCCATGTCACATTCAGTAAAAATTTATGATACATGTATTGGGTGTACTCAATGTGTCCGAGCCTGCCCCACCGATGTGTTAGAAATGATACCTTGGGATGGATGTAAAGCTAAGCAAATTGCTTCCGCTCCAAGAACAGAAGATTGTGTTGGTTGTAAGAGATGTGAATCCGCTTGTCCAACGGATTTCTTGAGCGTTCGAGTTTATTTATGGCATGAAACAACTCGAAGTATGGGTCTAGCTTATTGATACGGTCCAGAAAACCCTAGTTGAATACATTTTGAATCCATTTGATTTTTTTTACTGAAAAAACCCGTGCTCGAAAAGGTTTTTTTTGAGCACGGGTTTTTCTGGTCCAAGTGTATCTTGTCTTTACCACGAATTATTTTCCTTGGTTAACAATAATTGTATTTTTACCAATATCTGCAGGTTCTTTACTTTTCTTTCTTCCTCATAAAGGAAATAAGCTAATTAAGTGGTATACAATATGTATATGCATTTTCGAACTCCTTCTAACAACCTATGCATTTTGTTATCATTTCCGATTGGACGATCCATTAATCCAGCTGGCGGAAGATTATAAATGGATCAATTTTTTTGATTTTTACTGGAGATTGGGAATAGATGGACTTTCTATAGGGCCCATTTTACTGACAGGATTTATCACCACTTTAGCGACTTTGGCGGCTTGGCCAGTTACTCGAGATTCGCGATTATTTCATTTCCTGATGCTAGCAATGTACAGTGGTCAAATAGGATCATTTTCTTCTCGAGACCTTTTACTTTTTTTCATCATGTGGGAGTTCGAATTAATTCCCGTTTATCTACTTCTATCCATGTGGGGGGGAAAGAAACGTCTGTACTCGGCTACAAAATTTATTTTGTACACTGCAGGGGGTTCCGTTTTTCTATTAATAGGAGTTTTGGGTCTCGGTTTATACGGTTCTAATGAACCAACATTAAATTTTGAAACATTAGCTAATCAATCATATCCTGTCGCACTGGAAATAATATTCTATATTGGATTTCTTATTGCTTTTGCTGTCAAATCGCCGATTATACCCTTACATACGTGGTTACCGGATACCCACGGGGAGGCCCATTACAGTACTTGTATGCTTCTAGCCGGAATTTTATTAAAAATGGGAGCATATGGATTAGTTCGGATCAATATGGAATTATTACCCCATGCGCATTCCATATTTTCTCCCTGGTTGATAATAGTGGGTACAATGCAAATAATTTATGCAGCTTCAACATCTCTTGGTCAACGGAATTTAAAAAAAAGAATAGCCTATTCCTCCGTATCTCATATGGGTTTCATAATTATAGGAATTGGTTCGATAACTGATACGGGACTCAACGGAGCTATTTTACAAATAATATCTCATGGCTTTATCGGTGCTGCACTTTTTTTCTTGGCAGGAACGAGTTATGATAGAATGCGTCTTGTTTATCTCGACGAAATGGGCGGAATGGCCGTTTCGATTCCCAAAATATTTACGATGTTCAGTATCTTATCCATGGCTTCTCTTGCATTACCGGGCATGAGTGGTTTTGTTGCAGAATTGATAGTCTTTTTTGGAATAATTACCAGCCAAAAATATTTTTTAATGCCAAAAATACTAATTACTTTCGTAATGGCAATTGGAATGATATTAACTCCTATTTATTCATTATCTATGTCACGTCAAATGTTCTATGGATACAAGCTATTTAATGCTCCAAGTTCTTATTTTTTTGATTCTGGACCACGAGAGTTATTTGTTTCGATCTCTATCTTTCTACCAGTACTAGGTATTGGTATTTATCCGGATTTCGTCCTCTCATTATCAGGTGAGAAGGTCGAAACTATTCTATATAATTATTTTTATAGATAGTTTTCATGAATAAAAAAAATCAAAAAGAAATCCTATGGTTTTTAAAATTGGTCGTTGTACAATGAAAAAGAAAAAAAAAGAAGTCTTTTTTCTTCTCTTAAGTTTAAGTTAAGTAAAAAAGGTAAAAGCATTAAATTGAATTTTAATCAGACATCTTTGGCTTTTGTTAGAACCTTTTGAATCGCTCCACTACTTGATTCAAAAGGTTCTTGACAGCTTACAATAAGTTTTCTTATACTTATATATAATATATACGCCGTCCTGTGTTAGTATTTGTTAGGCCTAGCCTCTTTATTCAATTCAATTAGATGTTAATTTAATGTAAATGAACCATAACTATGTAAACCTATTCCTAATAGATTGACCCCAAAATAGCATATCCAAATTATAAGAAATCCCATAGAAGCCACAAGTGCGGAATTTACACCTTCCAAATTTGTATTTGTTCGGGTATGGAAATAAATCGCGAATACGGTCCAAGTAATAAACGCCCAAGTTTCCTTTGGGTCCCAATTCCAATATGATCCCCACGCCTCATTAGCCCATACGGCTCCCGAAAGAATTCCTATGGTTAAAAAGATAAACCCGAGACTAATAATACGATAACTCCAACGATCCAATTGTTGAGTCAATTGATATCTGTAATAATTTTTAGAAGAAAGAAAATAAGTGTTTAGTAAAACATTGCTTCTTTCATTCATGTATTGGATTTTCCCAAACGAAAATGCAAAATTATTGTTTTCACCAATAATCTTTATGGCCTTTCGAAATGTAATGACTAGAAGAGCTACTGATAATAATGATCCACATAAAAGAGCTGCATAGCCTAATACCATCATACTTACGTGCATCATTAACCACTGGGATTGGAGAGCAGGTGCTAATATTGCGGATTGATGCATTTTGGTTAAAAGACCCGAAGTGGCAAAGCCTTGGGTAAAAATAGCACTTGGTGCGGTTATTGCACTTAAATTATTTTTGCGCTTTTTAAATTTAAAATAGGAAACCATATGAATAAGGGAGAAACCCCATGAAAGAAAGATTAATGATTCATATAAATCACTTAATGGGAAATGTCCTGAATAAATCCAACGAGTGACTAATAATCCTGTTATACAGAAAAAGGTGACTATCATGCCCTTTTCTGATGAATCATATAGTCCTACGACTTCATCTACTAATAAGAATAAGGTTAAAAAATGAATTGTAATTACAATTGAAACGACTGAAAAAGATATATGAGTTAATATATGCTCTAAAGTTGAAAAAATCATAAAAATTATGAAAAAAGCCTGGGTTTCTCGATTTTATGGAATGGAAATCAGGAATGAAATTCATTTTCATTATAGGACTTATTCTATCTCTTTTAGAAGATACTATGCCGCCACTCGGACTCGAACCGAGATGCTCTAGCACTGCTTCCTAAGAGCAGCGTGTCTACCGATTTCACCATAGCGGCTTGCTCGAAATCATAATAACCCATTTTTTAGTCAATCGTCGAGATTGAAGGTGAAGGGATCAATTCAATGTAAAATGTCAAATTTGTTAGGAAGCATTTAATTTTTATTGATAAATAACAACTCGTTGAAATAGCAATTTGAAGGTTCAAAAGGAATCTTTAGTATTTATTGTATCATTTTATTTATTTAATTATCCTTTCTATTTAATTAGGTCGTCGATAGAGATTTTTTAGTTTGT